CCTCTCGATCAAGGAGATATTTATACATATGCCGATAGAGACAGTTGAAACTCCCACTTTCGAGTGTGAAACCGGTAATTATCACACCTTCTGTCCCATCAGTTGCGTGGCTTGGTTGTATCAGAAGATTGAGGATAGTTTCTTCCTAGTAATAGGTACGAAAACGTGCGGTTACTTCCCACAGAATGCTCTCGGAGTTATGATTTTTGCAGAACCCCGTTATGCAATGGCGGAATTAGAGGAGGGGGATATCTCGGCTAAATTGAACGATCACGAAGAATTGAGAAGGCTTTGTCTCCAAGTAAGAAAAGATAGAAATCCTAGTGTTATTGTATGGATCGGTACATGCACCACAGAAATAATCAAAATGGATTTGGAAGGTATAGCACCGAAACTGGAGACGGAGATCGGAATACCGATCGTGGTAGCGAGAGCGAATGGATTAGATTATGCCTTCACCCAAGGAGAAGACACTGTACTAGCTGCTGTGACACATCGTTGTCCGGAGCATCGAATTTCGAGTGGTAAACAATGTAAGACCGAACGTAAATTATTGACTGATTCTCCGACGAGACAAACGGTGAGTAATTATTGTAAGAGTGGATCGAATAATCACCCCCCCTCAGTTCTTTCTGGATCGTTACCTTCAACTGCAGCTTCCCAACCTAATTTGGAATTGAAACGTCAGTCCATTCGAGTATCAGGGTGGCTTCCTGCTCAGAGATATACTGAACTTCCCTCATTAGGCGAGGGGGTTTATGTTTGTGGTGTAAATCCATTCCTGAGTCGTACAGCAACAACTCTAATGCGGCGTAGGAGGTGCGAATTGATCGGAGCACCTTTCCCTATTGGACCTGATGGAACACGTGCTTGGATTGAGAAAATTTGTTCCGTCCTCGGTGTCAAACCCGAGGGTTTGGAAGAAAGGGAAAACCAAGTGTGGAATAATCTGAGAGATTATCTCGATTTACTGCGCGAAAAATCTGTCTCCTTTATGGGGGATAATCTCTTGGAAGTATCTCTATCGAGATTTTTAATAAGATGCGGAATGATCGTCTATGAAGTAGGTATTCCATACATGGATGAACGATACCAGGCTGGTGAATTGGCACTTTTGCGAGATACATGCAGTAGAATGTGTGTACCCATGCCGCGTATTGTGGAGAAACCGGACAATTATAATCAGATACAACGTATGCGTGAACTAGAACCCGATCTAGCCATTGCTGGAATGGCTCATGCTAATCCGCCAGAAGCGAGAGGGATTAATACGAAATGGTCAGTCGAATTCACCTTCGCCCAGATTCATGGGTTTACCAACGCGAAAGATTTACTCGAACTTGTTACCCGTCCCTTGCGACGCAACGATAGTTTGAGGAATCTGGGTTGGACGAACCTGTCCGTATGAACAAACTGTTCAATTTATTCCAATATCTACTATATCAGAATGAAGAATGAATCTGTCGATTGAAACGAAGCATAATATTACGTTCCTAATCAGAAGATATTCTCGCTATGATTAGGGAGGATCATTGATAAATACCATAGTAAATGTTACCCTATCCGTGGAACCGTTTAAGAAGCAGAATCAAATTTAATTGAACCGAATCGATGATTCCAGGTGGGTTATGATAACATTCGAAAGCTTTAGATTGCTCTTTCCTCCGTTACAGGTTTCGGTACTAACATGGATAAGTACGACAGGTCCGTTCGTACTATTTGGATTCTATTATGGATTTCCCACCACATTACCCATCGGTATTTCTCAGATCTTGTCCATAAGATCCTTCCTCTTGGAAGGGAGTCTTGGTGGTACAGTATCTGTAATTGGTTCGATGACGGGGCAAATAATGATATTTCTATCAATATACTGCTCGCCACTGTATATGGTGCTGGTGAAACCTCATGCAGTAACTCTTTTGGTTCCACTGTATATGCTATTTCATTGGTATCGAACCAAAGATCCTTCTAAATCTAAGACTTTGCGTCCTATTCATTCAATAACTGATGCTAGGATTCGTAACATATTTATCGACGGCTTCATATTCCAACTGCTGAATCCTATCCTTCTACCAAGTCCTGCACTAGCAAGAATGGTGAACCTTTTTCGTTTCCGCCACAGTAACAATGTATTTTTCCCGATAAGCGGTATTCTAGGTTGGGCGGGGGGTCACATCTTATTTATCAACCTAGCCAAGATGCTCCTGGTTCGTATGGAACGTGACTCACCCATACCCTATGTATTGATAAAGCGTATTCTACATCGAACTTTTAGTATTATTATTTCGACCATTTCGTCACTGCATTTGGGTAGATCTCCAGTACCTCTTTCTACCAAGAAATTTACCGATGAAATTGTCTCACAAAATCAGTCGCTTAAAAATTTGCAGGACGAATTATTATGGCTTCATAAACCATGGCCCACTTCTTTTTTCGATCAATACAGATGGAACCGACCGTTGCGATATATCGAGAATAGTAGGTTTAGTCGCAACGGCTTCGTGAAAGAACGAGTATCTGAATATTTTTTCGACAAATGTCTAACCGATGGTAAACGGAGAATATCTTTTACATCCCTACCCGGTCTATCCATATTTGGGAAACAATTAGAGAATTGTACCGATACCTCAGATACATCCGCATCAGTATGCGATTATTCCGGGGAATGGATCGATACCGAGAAAGAAGAAAGAAATGCTTTAAATAATGAGTTCGAGGATCGAATTGAATCTGTGGAGAATGGATCCACTATTCGGGGAGCGATGGAAAAAAGGACTGGATTGTATCATAATAAGGGTAAAATCTTAGTCAAAGTTTACGACCCTTCTCTGAATGGGTTATCCCGTGCGAAGGTACCAACTCCGAAATCACCCTGGCTTTTGTCTGATCTGATGGATCCGAAGAAAAAATCTACGAACGATTACGCAGGGAGAGGTGCGAAACGTACCAGAAATAGAATCAGGAATTGGATGTCTACTAAGTATCAAGGATTGGAGCGTGAGAAGTTTCCGCTACCTTGGGATCCAATACCTACGAGTGCCCAGCAAAGATTTCTGTCTATTGTTAGAGAATCCGAAGATCCGAGGATTAAGGAAATATCGAATGGGATCGATCCCATTGGGGCGGGAACTCAGGAATTCCACACCACTTGGGAGCATGTATTCAAACTTCCCTTTCTGGAACAAGCTATATTTTTCAGTCATTCAGAACGAGAAGCTGAAGATTCAACCCCCCCCAATTCTCGAAATATATCTCCGAATACCTTTACCGAATCAAACGCTTCTACTAGATCGGGAGATGTTTACTCTTCCGCAGGAGAAACAGTATCTCCGACCTCTCGGATCGAAGAGATGCAGAAAAGACTGCCTCGATATAATTCGATATTGAGATTTAATAGAATCGATGCTGTGAATACGAATACCGATATTCGTCAGAGGAAAATGAAAAATTTGGGATTTAGTCTCGCGAAAGCGAGAGTAAAAAGACGGATTGTGAAACGTTTCTCAAAACAGTCGGATTTTCGTCGTAGATTAGTGAAAGGTTCCATGCGTGCTAGGAGGCGTAAAACTATGGTATGGAGGATGCTACAATCCGGAACGCATTCCCCTTTCTTTTTAAGGATGATGGAAATACCCACCCCCTTCCAATCTTATTCCGGTGTATCGGGTGCAATCAAAAGTAAAAGAAATACCCCGGGTATTGAAGAGGAATCAATATCTCCACCTCCGAGGAGGGAAAGATCGAAGGCTGATCGTTCGGCAATAGCAGCTGGATTGGACTCTTCATTCGTTCAAAGCGGGAGAAGTATCCTATTGATTATCCAATCGAGTCTTAGGAAATATGTCGTACTACCCATACTAATAATGGGTAAGAATATTGGTCGTATATTACTATTCCAACCTCCCGAATGGAATGAGGATTGGACGGAGTGGAATCGAGAAATACATATAAAATGTACTTATGACGGTGTTGAATTCTCTGACACACACTTACCCGGTCGCTGGTTCAGGGAGGGCCTTCAGATAAAGATTCTATATCCCTTTTGCCTAAAACCCTGGCATACTCGTGGAGGAAGATATATTAATCTTTCCGGAGATGAGGAGGAGGTACAGAAAGATTTACCAGCTTCTGCAAAGCGAAGAAGGGTAAGTTTCGGTTATCTAACAATCTGGGGGTATCAAACCAATTTACCTTTCGGTGATGTGAAGAAACAACCTTCTTTTTGGAAACCTATTGGTAAGGAATTGAAGAAGATATTGATAGAGAGTTTCTTACCAAGAATCGCACGGGTATCTGATGCGTCCTTCAAAATTCCCAACAGGTTTGATGATATTTCGGGGATAAATACTGAATCCACCGAATCAGGGAATGATGTATCCGATAGTACCCGAACCACTAATCAATATTTAGAGGGTGGTGGAGTGGGTAATCTCACGGTAAAGGCAGTACCAATTGGGATTGGACGTAGCAGTGGTGGGAATCTGTCGAATAAACCCGAGGATCAATCCGAACTGCGATTTGAAAATATTCAAGATTTCGGTGATGACGTTGTAGCTTCGGTAGCTGATGAAACTGAACGAATAGTTGAACAATCTCATCTTGAGAAAATAGAGAAACATCTGATACTGAAGGGGAGGGATCATAAATATTACACCAACATGGGATTGGTATGGAAGAAACAATCGATTCGGATTCGGCAGAGATTATTACAATTCCGTAGAGCAGTCGCGGGATTGATTCAGGGATGGTCCCACTCGATAAATAGCTTATACAACAGGATATATCGGGGTATTTCCCGACGTTTCATTTCCCTCATTCGGTCTGGTGTGCAACTGGTGGTAAAACTAACAAAAGATCTTTCCAGAATCTTTAGTGAGACGCATCAACCTTCAAATATTGCTAAGGATGGGCAAGATCTTCGGGCCGATCATGATCGGAGTGTATCGCCGATCTCCCAAGCGTATGTATTTCATAGGTTACGGCACACGAGAAGTCGAATCGGGTTGGATTTATATTCCCCGGTGCGATACGCAAAGGGAGAAGATTGGGAATCATTAGGAAATGGTGGACGGGTAATCCCAGAATCGGGAGATACTAAATGGAGCGGGTGTAGCTTCATCCACAGCCACCTCAAAAATTCGGAAGCGCAAGGACTTCTTGAAGAACCCAAAACTTTCAATGAGAAGGACTGGGATGGATGGTTACACCGTCTTAACAGATACAATCCACACTCAAGGATATGGTATAGGATAGCGCCGCAAGAGTGGAAGGTTGGAGTTAATAAACATTGGGATCCAGAGCATAATTATCCCAATGAACGGAAAGAACATAACCTACGCGGGGAGGAGGAAGAATATTCTGCATATCCAGAAAATCCTCTATTGAAACGACGGGTAAGTAATATCAGTAAACGCCATAGGTTTAACGATCCAGCATATAATTTCATTGATTCCACGGTGAATTTGGATACGAAAGAGTCGCCGACGCGACAGTACGAGAAAGAGGAAGGGATTCTTTCTAATAGTCACATTCGGGGAATACATAAATACTCTACCTCTAGTGGGAGAAAGGGTAGTATCTTGCAGTCTCGACCAGATAGTAATATTGATTCCGATTTAATGCTATGGTTGGTTCCGGATCTCGCAGAGACAAAAAACGTGTATGCAGCCGAGTCTGTGCTCGTACCTAAAGCTTCTATTCCACGAGGGAGAAGCCGTTCCTCTATGAAGGGTAAATTGGGGATAAATTCCCGGTACGAGGGTCAGGAAATGGAATCGGAAGAACTACTTCTGAAGGAAAGGGAGAGTCATTACCATATTTTCCAATGGAGATGGAAATCTAAGGCATTGGAAAGGGGGATGCAACGGATAAAGAATCTAGCATCTATTTCGAGTGTGATGGAAAATGAAGAGAATATTACTGCATTTTGTGATAAGATGGGTATAGATGCAGATTCATCGAATAGATTTTTCACCGAGGCTAAGCACGAATTCCTGAACCAATTCCTAACCGTTTCGGCACACCGTTTACCGCGAGTGCTAGATGACCAGATGCTAATGTACAAAATGGTGAGTACTTTGCTGAAATTTAGGAATAGGTTTGAGGGAAGAATAGATGCGGACGTATCCAGTCAATGCATACCGTGTTTAATGACTATTAACAATGGAGAGAGGGCTTTTTCCGATCCGTACAATCTCGAAGATCTTTCGCTTCCGGGACGCCGTCGAGAACTACGGGTTCTAAGACCTCTGATGCTGGAGAAACAATATGCGGATCCTGATCAGTGGGTTAGGGAAACAGAGAAATACCAAGAATTCAACCCCTCAGATCGAACCCGTATTATTAAACGTTTTCTCTGGCCCATCCATCGATTGGAAGATTTAGCTTGCACGAATAGATTTTGGTTCGGTGCGAATAATGGGAGTCGATTCACCATGTTGAGGATTCGCATGCACCCTCTGAATTGAATTGGGAATGGGGGGAAGGGAATAGGGACTGTTTGGTCGAAATTGATGAACCATTACCTTTCCGATTAGTTAGAGAAGGAATAGTTCATCAATATTGGGGTATTGATCAGTGAGGAATCGTTCCGGAAATTCCTCCCGATCGTACCAGTAATAGAATCTCGTACTATCTCACTGAGGAGCAATTATTTCTACGGGTAGAAACATACCCTCCCATTCGTCGTTAATTTACGAGAAAGGATCTATTGAGTTTCAAATATATCATCTAACGAATCGAGTCTTGAGACTCACGCTTCATTTAAAACAACATTCCAAAGACTATTCGTCCCAAAGGGGGTTGCGTAAAATACTGGGAAAACGCAAGCGCCTCTTAACTCATCTAGCTAAGAAAGATACAATTCGTTATGAAAATTCGATTAGTCGATTAGGTATTCGTGGATCGGGAACCTGTTGATCCAATCCATGGATATTGAGATATAGTCACCCATCAGGTTTTTCCACCGATTCTAATAGGGGTTGGGTATCTATGGATAGGTTTGTGGAATCATAGGGGGAAGTAATAACGTATGACCGTGCCTACTACGAAGAAAGACCCCATGATAGTGAGTATGGGTCCCCATCATCCATCAATGCATGGTGTTCTTAGACTTATTGTTACCTCGGATGGTGAAAATGTTATCGATTGTGAACCCGTATTGGGTTATTTACACAGAGGGATGGAAAGGATTGCCGAGGGTAGAACAATTATACAATACCTACCCTATGTAACACGATGGGATTATTTAGCTACTATGTTCGCGGAAGCAATAACAGTAAACGCACCAGAAAGATTGGCCAATATTCGAATACCTAGAAGAGCCAGTTATATAAGAGTGATTATGCTAGAATTGAGTCGCATAGCTTCCCACCTGTTATGGCTCGGACCCTTCATGGCTGATATTGGTGCACAAACTCCTTTCTTTTACATATTCAGGGAAAGGGAGATGGTATATGATCTATTTGAAGCTGCTACGGGTATGCGGATGATGCATAATTATTTCCGCGTCGGGGGAGTAGCTGCGGACCTACCTTATGGTTGGGTGGATAAATGTCCAGATTTCTGCGATTATTTCCCGCCAAAGATTGATGAGTATGAGAGACTTATCACGAATAATCCAATATTCCTGGAACGAGTGGAAAGGATAGGTGTTATTAGTAGGGAAGAGGCAATAAATTGGGGTTCATCAGGACCTATGTCACGAGCTTCAGGAGTTCAATGGGATCCTCGTAGAGTGGATCATTACGAATGTTACGACGAATTGGATTGGCAAATCCAATGGCAAGAAGAGGGAGATTCATTAGCTCGTTATTCAGTACGAATCGGAGAAATGAGAGAATCCGTGAAGATTGTTCAACAAGCTCTAGAAGCTCTTCCGGGGGGTCCGTATGAAAATTCAGAGGCTCGACGACCCAATGAAAAGAAAGATTCGGAATGGAATGATTTTGATTATCGATTCGTCGGTAAGAAATCCTCCCCCACTTTCAAGTTGCCTAAACAGGAATATTATGTAAGGGTGGAAGCTCCTAAGGGGGAATTAGGAATCTTTCTAATTGGCGACGATAGTGTCTTTCCCTGGAGATGGAAAATTCGTCCACCCGGTTTTATCAATTTGCAAATACTTCCCCAATTAGTGAAGGGTGTGAAATTAGCAGATATTATGCCAATATTGGGCAGTATAGACATTATTATGGGAGAGGTTGATCGTTGAAACGGTAATTGATGCAACGGATTTTGAAGGACGAATTGTCGGTTTATTCCATTCATTGGGGTTTTCAAAACATTCTCTCGATTCCATTTGGATCCTAGTATCTATCCTGACCCTCCTATTAGGAGTTACAGTAGGAGTATTAGTAATTGCGTGGCTCGAGCGTAAGATATCGGCGGGGATACAACAGCGTATCGGACCCGAATACGCCGGTCCTTTGGGAATTATTCAGGCTTTGGCGGATGGGATAAAGCTCCTGTTGAAAGAAGATATCATTCCAGCTGGGGGGGATACTTGGTTATTCAATGCCGGACCAGCCGTGGTAGTTACACCCATTTTTTTAAGTTGTTTGGTAGTACCATTTGGAGAACATATTATTCTAACCGATTTGGGTATAGGTATTTTTTTCTGGGTCGCCGTTTCAAGCATTGCTCCCCTCGGTCTTCTCATGGCAGGGTATGGATCGAATAATAAATATTCTTTCCCGGGTGGTCTTCGAGCTGCTGCTCAATCTATCAGTTACGAAATCCCCTTAGCCCTATGTGTATTATCCATATCTCTACGTGCGATTCGTTATGAGGAAGCTTTTCACTTTCCGGGAAAAGCCATTCATTGGGTAATGGGTCAATATCTCTGGGAGAAGTATTTTATTCCCCCTATACCCCCTCAACCAGATAACTTGATAGTCATATGGGTGAGATCGAACAGCTGACTGCAGTAATAGGATCAAGTCCCATCCTCTGTGTGCGAGAGTGAAAGCATGCACAATCGGCGGAAGCTGTGTACCCTGGGTGTAGAAGATTATTCATCAAAGCCTGGCAGCGGGTGCAAGGGATATATGGATTTACCGATCCCATATCTGAAATCTAGCAAGGGTGGATGGTTAGGAACACGAAGATACGCGAGAGATTGGTGAAAAAGATACATAAACATCTCACCCGAGGTTTTCGAATAATCGGATAGGGACTTGGCACTGGTAGAGGTGACTGAGTAGTACTTCCCTAGAACCCCAATCTTAAGTATATCCCTATCTACTAAAACAATGACTATCCGGAACGAAGCAATCCTTTCAACAGTTCTCAACCTTCGAGGGGAGAGACTAATAAAAATGTTCTCCCTGGTAAGGATTGGCCCAGCAAATGCTGCAGAACCTTCCCGATATGCATAATATCTTCCGGGCGAATGGTGGGGATGGAGATTCTTACAAAGTATCAAAGTATCTCCAGAGGAGTTTGAATCTATACCCGATAAAGAACCGGAAAGGCTGAGATAGATTCGGAAGCTTCTTATTCTTCATAGCCGACGGAATCTCGTTGGTTAGTCGTGATGTACTTTTACAATCACTTCCGCGTGCGCCTAGTACGAAATTATTACTCCCAATAACCATTTAGGAGCCGTATGAAGCTAAAGCTTCATGTACGGTTTTGAAATAGAGATGGGAACAGCACTATTCCCATCGACTATATTTATCTAATAGTTCAAGTACAGTTGATACGGTTGAGGCACAGTCCAAATACGGCATTTTGGGATGGAATTTGTGGCGCCAACCTATAGGTTTCATAGCCTTTCTTATCTCCTCCCTAGCGGAATGTGAAAGATTGCCCTTCGATTTACCGGAAGCGGAGGAAGAATTGGTAGCAGGTTATCAGACCGAGTACTCAGGTATAAAATTCGGCTTATTCTACGTTGGTTCCTACTCGAACCTATTAGTTTCTTCATTATTCGTAACAGTCCCTTATTTGGGCGGATGGGATCTCCCGCTTTCATTGCCGCCAATCCTCGATCATATTACTTGGGGTTTCGATAATGGGACTTCCGAAGTACTCAATATTGTAATAGGTGTTATTATTACATCAGCCAAAGCCTTTTCCTTCACATCCGTTTCCATTATGGCAAGGTGGACATTACCTAGGGTACGGATGGATCAATTATTAGATCTCGGTCGGAAATTCCTTCTACCCGTTGCTCTGGGGAATCTATTGCTGACGGCTTCGTTCCAACTTCTATTACTGGAATGATCTATTCATCCCCAAGCTCTGTCCTGAGTCGTTCGATTATACATTCTCTAGATTGGGGGAGAGACTATAATTAGTTTCGAGGATATTGCCATATGTTTCCCATGGTGGATGGGCTCCAAAATTACGGCCAACAAGCAGTACAAGCTGCAAGATACATTGGTCAGGGTTTTATGGTTACCCCGGATCACATGAATCGTTTACCCACGACTGTTCAATACCCTTACGAGAAACTGATCCCATCGGAACGATTTCGTGGACGGATTCACTCTGAATCTGACAAATGCATTGCTCGCGAAGTATGTGTCCGCGTGTGTCCGATCAATCCACCCGTCGTAGATTGGGAGTTAGGGAAGAGCGTGAGGAAGAAACAATTAAAAAGTTACAGTATCGATTTTGGAGTTTGTATATTCCGTGGAAATTGTGTCGAATATTGCCCCACGAATTGTTTGTCCATGACTGAGGAGTATGAACTTTCAGCTTATGATCGTCACGAATTAAATCATGATCAAACTGCTCCGGGACGTTTACCTGTATCAGTGGTTCGGGATCCAACAATTCAACCTATTCCGAGTTTAGTTTATCTGTCTAAGGGTTTTACGGAAGGACATCCCAGTTCGAGAAGCGTTACCAATTCCACGAATTAGTATGAGACTTAGGAATGGAACGATTCCCCGATCCACTCCCTCGACGGAATCACTGATTGAGTAATAATAATAGGTTTTTGTAGATAGAGATATTTCTACTCGATAGAAATATCTCTATCCGCTGGAGGAAGGAGCAGGGAGTGATAGAAAATCCACTTCGATCAATAAAATTATGATATAGGAAAGATATTTAAATCATTGCGAATAATGGATTTCTCTGAATCAATCCATAGGATCCTTTTGGTAGTTGTAGAATCAGGTATCGTATTAGGAAGTTCGGGAGTGGTATTACCTACCAATATAGTCCATTCTGCCTTCTTGTTAGGACTCGTCCTTATTTGTATATCTCTCCTATACCTTGCATTGAATGCAGATTTCGTAGCCGCTGCACAAGTGCCAGTTTATGTAGGAGCTGCAAATGTTTCGATCGTCTTTGCCGTGATGCTAATCAATAAGTCACAGGACGAAAATGTATCTTCGCCCCGAAATGCGGGAGACAATATCACCTTATCAGTCTGTACAAGTCTTTTCTCGCTATTGATCGTAATGATTCTGAACACACCGTGGTCCGGGATTTCCCTGATCAAACGATCGAACGAGGTTGTGGAACAAGTTCCAGCGAACAGTGTTCAACTCATTGGGTTTCAATTATTAACCGATTCCTTGCTTCCGTTTGAGCTTCTTTCCATACTTCTTCTAGTTGCTCTAGTAGGAGCTATTGATATAGCTCGTCGAGATGGAACGGTTGGGGTACCAGGTGATGAGATTTCACGATCCAAATAGAATTCCTCCCCATTCTGAGTGGTACGAGAGTTTAGGATTCGATGGATTAGGTTTCTAAGGAGTTAATCACTCATGCTCGAACATGTACTTATTCTAGGTGCTTATTCATTCCGTGTTGGATCCTACGGATTAATCACAAGCCGAAACATGGTTAGAGCACTTATGTGTCTCGAATTAATCCTCAATGCAGTCAATATCAATCTCGTAACATTCTCCAATTACTCCGATACCCAGCGGATAAAGGGAGATATCTTCTCCGTTTTCATCGTAGCCGTCGCAGCTGCGGAAGCAGCCATTGGATTAGGTATTGTTTTAGCCACACATCGTAATCGAAGATCGACTCGTATTGATCAATCCAATCCGTTAAAATGGTGATTAATAGTGGTTCGACTCTGAATGGATAACCGTGAAGTTATATGCCCGTCCCATTTGTATTACTCTTCATTCAATCCCTGCTTCATCCTCTCCCAGTAGTGGGGAGAAAATAATCTACTTGTATCCTAACTTATACTGGATCTTTATCCCCATCACTGTTTGGTGAGTAATAATCCATTCCGAATTCCAGGCGTTTCCGAAGTTAGAAATACTTTCACTCGATTAACATTATGATATACAGAATCAATTGGAGCAAATGAAACCGATGGCACATTCAGTAAAAATTTATGATACATGCATTGGTTGTACCCAATGCGTAAGAGCTTGTCCTACAGATGTCTCAGAAACGATACCGTGGGATGGGTGTAAAGCTAATCAAACCGCTTCTGCTCCTAGAACGGAGGACTGTGTAGGTTGTAAAAGATGTGAATCTGCTTGCCCAACGGACTTTTCGAGTGTACGTGTTTATCTGGGACCTGAAACAACTCGCAGTATGGGTCTGGCTTACTAGCTGCTCCCCAACAAGAAAAGGTTATTGAATCAGTTTCGTCTCACATCGATCGAAAAGGCCCATACTTAATAAATCGAGTATGGGTTCTTGTATTGAAAGTATCCCCATATCTATCACGAGCAACTTACCCTGGCTGACAATAATTGTTCTTCCACCCATACTTGCAGGCCTATTAATACCATTGCTTCCATATGGGGGCAATAGAATCGTTCGATGGTATACCCTAGGCGTCTGTGTATTAGAATTTCTTACAATAACCTATACCCTTCGTTGCCAGTTCCGCATCAGCGATGAATCGATCCAATTGAAGGAAGATTATAATTGGATCAGCACCATCGACTTTCACTGGAGATTGGGAGTTGATGGACTATCCATGGGGCTTATTTTACTAACAGGATTTGTTACCACTTCAGCAGTTCCAGCGGCTTGGCCGGTTACACGAAATCCGCGCCTATTTTATTTCTCGATGTTGGCAATGTATAGTGGTCAGGTGGGATTATTTGCTCCTCGAGATCTTTCACTTTTCTTCCTTATGTGGGAATTGGAACTAATTCCTGTTTATTCACTCCTACTTGTGCGGGGCGGTAAGAAACGTATATATTCAGCCACGAAGTTTATTTTGTACACCGCAGGCGGTTCCATATTTATCTTGCTGGGATCCCTGACAATGGGTCTTTATGGATCTCACGGACCATCATTTGATCTTCGGGTATTGACTAATAAATCGTATCCCATAGCATCGGAGATAATACTGTATCTAGGTTTCCTGATAGCCTATGCTGTGAAATTACCAATATCTCCCCCTCATACCTGGTTACCAGATACTCATGGAGAGGCGCATTATAGTACATGTACGCTTTCAGCGGGAATTCTTTTAAAGATGGGGGGGTATGGTTTGATCCGGATTAATATGGAATTGTTACCCCACGCTCATTCCATCTTTCCACCATGGTTGGTAACAATAGGAGCGATTCAGATTGTTTATGCATCCCTAATCTCCTTCAGTCAACGTAATCTGAAAAGAAGGATAGCTTATTCATCAGTTTCTCATACGGGTTTTGTGATCATTGGGATTGGTTCCATAACCAATATGGGCCTTAATGGAGCCATATTACAGATGATTTCTCACGGATTGATCGGTGCAGCACTATTCTCCTTAGCAGGAACAGGTTATGATAGAACACGTACTCTCCTCCTCGATCAACTGGGAGGATTAGCTACACCGATGCCTAAACTATTCACTATGTTTAGTGCCTTTTCACTGGCATCTCTCGCATTACCGGGCATGAGTGGTTTCGTGGCGGAATTAATGGTATTCCTAGGAGTAATTATCAACCAAGATTATTCTTCCACTTTCAGGGGAACTATTGTAGTAATAGGAGCGGTTGGAACAATACTAACCCCTATCTATCTGTTATCCATGCTACGCCAAATGTTTTATGGGTATAGAATCTCCAACCTCCTGATGCCACATCTAACAGATTCTGGACCGCGGGAAATTTTTACTTCAGTCTGTCTTCTATTACCAATAATTGGTATTGGTTTTTATCCCAATTTAGTGTTATCTTCATGGAATAGCAAAGTGGAATCCATTCCGTTCCGATACCATTGATGCAAGCACAGTATTATTTCACAGTACCGTGCGAATGGATTATACGTCCCTATACCAGTTCATACCCTTCGTGTAAATTCGTTCATTGTGAAGATACGGATAATATTACCCCGTTTCCGGTGGATGGGATGGTGGTGAATAATACTCATCTCGAGGGATCGTATTGTATAAACCTCACCCACGGGGTCGTATTACTCGATCGATCGGAACCGATTCCGCACCATCCGTGTGAGATGGATGAGGGAAAAAATGTAATTTATGGTACCAACTGAGCGATCGATTCAAATTAGCCAACCATAACTATGCAAACCTATTCCCAACAGATTGACTCCTAAATAACGGATCCGAACTGGTGAAAATCCCAGAGCAGCTACAATTGCAGATCCTTCCCTCCGCCAACCCTTGGTCATCCTAGTATGTGAATGAATTGCATATATGAGCCATGTAATGAATGCCCAAGTCTCTTTGGGATCCCAACTCCGATAGGATCCCCATGCTTCATTAGCCCATACCGCTCCGGAGAGAATACCGATAGTTAGGAGAGGGAAACCCAAGCCGATAATACGATAACTCCAGTGATCTAATTGTTGAGTCGAATCCGCCTTATGAATATTTACGGATAACGGGTAGAAAAAGTTTCTCGAACAATCACCCAGTCGCGTGTACGAGTAGCAATTCTTACCGAGTAAGAAGGACCAGGTAGAAGAATTGTTAGATACAGAAGGATCCGGAGATGTTTCGGATACGGCGACTGATAAGGTTATTGCTAATAGAGATCCACACAGAATGGTTGCGTAACTCAATAGCATCATACTCACATGCATCATTAACCAATGAGATTGCGAAGCAGGTACTAACATTGTAGATTGTTGCATTTCTTTGGGAAGACCCAAAGTAGCAAAACCATGAGTCAGCATAGCACTTGGTGCGGTAATTGCACCTAACCAATCATTCTGATCTCTGCGATCTAGGAATAGATTCATCGAGGATAGACTCCAGGAGAGAAACATGGAGGATTCATACGAATTACTCAATGGTAAGTGTTTGGAATAGGACCAACGAATCGTCAAAGATGCTGTTACACAGGCGAGAGCAATTGCCATACTCCCCCTGCCCAAACTACTCAGGTTTCTGCTCCTATATACCAGATTTCCCCAATAGAATAGAGTACCGAGTAAAAAGGGTGAAAAAGGGATATGAACGAGTATATGTTCTATGGTAGTATATATCATAATGCATCAATCCACCCGCGTTAAGACGATCGTATGAATATTGGGAAGGGACTATCGAGAGAGATAATACCATATCCTTCTGTGAGATGAGGATACTCCTTCCACCCCAAGCTCGGAGTATCAGTATTTGGATGGAATATCCATGAATAACATGCCGCTACTCGGATTCGAACCGAGATGCAATAGCACTGCTTCCTAAGAGCAGCGTGTCTACCAGTTTCACCATAGCGGCTCGTCAAGGGTAATGGTAGCATAGTCCATGGTAGATCGTCAATCTATTATTCTCCCTCACCAGAGCAGTTTGATGTGTGTGCATTGGGTAGTATCGCCCGGAAAGTGAAAGGATTTCGAGAAATGCTTCCCTCGGAACGGAATATAGCGCAGCTCGGTAGCGTGCCATCTTGGGGTGGTGGAGGCCGCAGGTTCAAATCCTGCTATTCCGAGAAGGGATTAATAATACCATCCGGTTCGGTTGGAACAATAGGTGAAAAACTATCGAATCACTTGATTCTGGTATTATTGGACATAGACGAGTAGGAATAAAGCTCCGTCGGAATTACAATGGAATTTTCTCTCCAAGGACTGAACCGGATGGTTAAGTCCCTAGAGAAAAGGGGGTGCTCAAATGTTTACGTTCCGAGCGATTTCCGGATACTCACCCTACCCTACTATCACTTGTGCCACGTGTCGAGTGGATGAAGAATGAATATATCCCGACAGTGTAAATAATTGGATTCGGACGCACTGTATCGATCGAACCCACTGAAGGAACAAAAGGGGAAAGGGATTGATTCATTCCCATCGTTCGTGACAGAGTGGGGAGGGTGAGGTGGTAGAATAAAATCCCCGACTGGGCCGATTATATCGATTACCTCGGCAATCACCGATGGGAAGTAAAAAGTAGCATACTCACTCGTATCCTATTCGGGAGGGAAGGATCATCCGAGTAACCAGAGTACTTTACTTGGATGAGTCGGAAGGTTTATTGTTCGCTGCATAGTAGAAACTCTTCGACCGGCCAGTCAGAATAGATTGGGCCAGGGAAAAAGCTTTCGATGCGATTCCATCGGTTTTCTTTCTCCAAACACTCCTACGAATTTTCTTCTTCGATTTGGAAGTACGTTTCTTTGGAACTGCCATACTGAATAAGCCCTCCGATCCCATTGGTGGGATGATACATACTCGTGCTAATGCCTAAACCGATGCAGTTTCATAATCGAAAAGTAAGTAGAGGGAGAGGAGGAAGAAGGAGGAATGTGAGAATGTTAGCGCGGTAAAACTATTCAAAAATTTTCGACTTAAAAGTTTAGGTTCGATCCCTTATCGATAGAATTCCTCCCCATCCAAACGGATCGAATCGACTACGAATCGAACTAAATCTTGCCGATACCCCAACTTACGTCGCATTTTCTTCTTGGAATGCATCTTGTAAATTGTTATTTTCCTACCACGACAAGGCTGCAAAATTCTACCTTTGACAATTGCACCTTTTAACCAGGGATGCCCGGAATTGGTAGCAGATTCGTGACGAATCAAAAGGACTCGATGGATTGATATCTCAACGTTCGGATCTAACGTCCCAGGTTTCAACGGTGCGAAATGGCAAACATCATAGAACCTACCCGGTTCCACTCGGAGTTGCTTACCCCCAGTCTCAATTATTGCGTATGTACTCATTCTTAAACTCCTTCGGGTGGGAAGATTACGTATTCTCCCCCCGACCAGATTAGTCTCAATCTGAATGGTTGGATTTTGAGAAGTATCTCGGATAGGTTCCATCCTTGTCAAGTTCCGCTACGAATACTCCCCAATAATATGATATGGTAACGTAAAATCCCATCCATGAGTATGGTGTATAATTGATTCATTCGGTGGGGATTGGTATATATCGATCATTCACAATTGGTTCATTCCGCACCGAGGATAAGTGATTCTATCAGTTACCATCCTATACCATCTGATATTGAAGATTCGTATACAATAAACCTTCATTTCAATGCTTTTATGGAATCATTATACAAACACGTTCGGATTGTACCTCTATGTCCATTTGTAGCTTCTGTTCCAACCGGATCAAGTTTATTTCTCTCCCCGGAAGCCACTAAGAGTCTTCGTCGTATATGCGCTATTCTTAGTACTTTCTCGCTAGGTATATCCATGGTTATATCCTTCAATCTTTTCCGGCAACTAATCAGTGGTAGTCCCATTCACCAAAGCTCATGGTCTTGGATTCCCTACAAGGATCTCTCCCTGGAAGTAGGTTTTTCGATTGATCCGCTTACTTCCATTATGCTGATACTAGTCACTACTGTAGGGGTTTTGGTTACGGTTTACAGTGACAGCTACATGTCCCACGATCAGGGCTATGTGAGGTTCTTCGTCTATCTCAGCCTCTTCACCGCCTCCATGCCAGGATTAGTTATTAGTCCTAATTCGATACAGACACATATCTTCCGGGAATTGGTGGGAATGTGTTCTTATCTATCAATAGGTTCCTGGTTCACCCGTCCCGGTGCAGCAAATGCTTGTCAGAAGGCTTTCACAACAAATCGTATAGGAGATTTCGGATTATTATTAGGTATACCAGGTATTTATTGGGCAACGGGTAGTTTCGAAATTTATGACCTATCCGAACGATTTAATGAGTTAATTGCCAAGAATGAGATTAACTTATTATTCGCCAATACGTGCGCTATTTTGCTATTTTTAGGACCAGTAGCTAAATCTGCACAATTTCCACCCCACGTATGGTTACCCGATGCGATGGAGGGACCCACTCCCGTCTCAGCCCTTATCCATGCCGCCACTATGGTAGCAGCAGGTATTTTTCTGGTAGCTAGGATGTTTCATTTATTTGAGGCTCTACCTCCTACGATGGATTTCATTTCTTGGGTAGGCGCAATAACAGCTCTTCTAGGAGCTACTATAGCTATTGCTCAGAAGGATCTTAAGAAGGGTTTAGCTTACTCCACCATGTCCCAGTTAGGATATATGATGCTAGCTCTAGGTATTGGTTCTTACCGATCCGCTTTATCCCACCCCATTACACATGCTTTTTCTAAAGCTTCATTGTTTCCCGGATCTGGTTCAGTGATTCATTCGATGGAACCTATTGTTGGATATTCACCTGATAAATGCCAGGATATGACTTTTATGGGTGGTCTACGGGCGTATATGCCGATTACCGGAATCACCTCCCCACTGGGTACACTTTCTCTCTGTGGTATTCCACCGTTTGCTTGCTCCTGGTCCAAGGATGAGATTCTCGCGGATAGTTGGTCATACTCTTTCATCCTCGGAATAATAGCATGGTTTACAGCAGGATCAACCGCGTCCTATACGTCCCGTATCTATCTCCTCACCTTCGAGGGAGATTTCCGTGCTGCCGCATTTGCAGATACTGGTGCGGATGCTTCCCCTTCACCCCATGATTCGATCCATTCGACTGGCGGTGATGGGATAGACATCGCTCCACAACTCGTACGGGATAATCTTATCCCGAATGAACCATTTTTTGGTGGTATGGTAAATTATAGTTCCCCCTACTCTTACGGAGGTGATTCCGCATCTCCCAAAGAATCGGACTCTTCGATGCTATTGCCTTTGATTCTACTAGCAATACCCACCCTGCTCGTTGGATTTATAGGATCCCCTTTCTCCCGAGGAGAAAACGGTTACGATTTATTGTCCGATCGGCTCGATACACTCCCAGATTCTCCCACCAGAACTAGTTCCGAGGACTGGTTAGATTTCGCTGCAAATTCGGTTCCTTCAATTGCTGTGGCATTATCGGGAGTAGTAACCTCTTTCATCTCGTACGGACCTTTATCATGGAGCTCACGGAAAAGGGTTAATCCCGGAGCAACTGGAATTCCAGACCACTTCCCAAATTTCATCCATGATTGGTCGTACTATCGGGGTTATATAGACGGTTTCTACGACCTAATCCTCATCAAAGGTACGCGTATCTTGGCTAAACTCATGTATCTACTTGACCAATGGGTCATTGATGGAATTGTTAATGCAATTGGTATTTCGATTCTTTCTGGAGGGGAAGGTACGAGATACGGTGGAGGGGGTCGAATACCCTTTTATATCACCGTATCGATTACCGGTCTCGTACTGCTACTAATCTTCGCAGTGCATAGCACTGGCACCTTCCAACACCCCGCATAGGTAAAGTCCTCCTCATCTTCGCTCGGAGTAAAAATGGAAACCGATGATTGATGATTGATCAATGTGAACCTCGGGGGGGACCAGTGGGTGGGATCGTGGTGATGGTCGATCCCCGGGGCTCCCCCCGGGAAAGTGGAGAAGATTGCCATCGCTACCCCCCTTCCCTATAATAAAAGATGGGGTGTACGCGAAGTTCATGGGGTTTCGAAGAAGACTTTGGATCTTCGAGCAGTAGTTGTGGTGCGGTTCAAAAAATCTCGTTCTTCGAATAGGGGATCTCCGCATTTTTCCTCGGTAGCTCAGCGGTAGAGCAGTCGGCTGTTAACCGATGGGTCGTAGGTTCGAATCCTATCCGGGGAGACCCAATTCACATATTTATGGAGGCTCGCTTTGACCCTCAGTGGTAGTTCCTTGTCATTGCTCCCGGATCATCAAGGACG